AAATTGCTCGAGTAAATGTTCCACTTTCTAACTAGAACTACTATACTCTAAACTCTAACTCAGTATAAGGATAACGTATTATCCAGTTAGTTCCTTTTGTATTCCACAACAAAAATACAAAAAATAGAGCTATTTCTGAATACTATGACTGGACTTTTATGAAAAAAAAAAGCCCCTTATCGGATTTGAACCGATGACTTACGCCTTACCATGGCGTTACTCTACCACTGAGTTAAAAGGGCTTATTTTATTTAATTCCCGAACTAGTCACTAGGTAGATAAAATTTCTATATCCACATTATATATATATATCCACATTATATATATAAGTATCTGCAGTAAACCTATAAGTGGCCAATAGCTGTTTTAAACATAATAAACTGGATTTACCGAGCAAGTCTAGGGTAAAAGGAGGTGTTTCACGACCGGCCCTAATTTCTTTTATTGAAATTGAGATGATCTCTATCAAAATAAAATTCACTTGATTTATACACAACAGACATGTACACTTGCCAATTCGACATAAAAAAATTTCAAGAGATTTCATCAAATCGTGTGATAAAGAGATTATATTGGACTAAAGTCTTAGATCAAATTTTGATAACTTCTTGATCCCGCTTACTAGATATATTTTAGTAGATTTATATAGAAAATGTCGATTCTAATGAACCATTCATGAATGACGAATCCAAATCCAAAATTCTATGCAATTCTGAAAAACAGAAAGATCCCTCAGATCTAATCATTCCGTTATATTGACAATTTCAAAAAACTGATCATACTATGATGATAGTATGAGGGCGGTTGGGCAAGTCGGCCCCCATCGTCTAGCGGTTTAGGACATCTCTCTTTCAAGGAGGCAGCGGGGATTCGAATTCCCCTGGGGGTAGGGTACTACGAAAGGAAGTTGATCATGGATTACCAATAAGCCTCAAATTTATTCTTCCTGGGTCGATGCCCGAGTGGTTAATGGGGACGGACTGTAAATTCGTTGGCAATATGTCTACGCTGGTTCAAATCCAGCTCGGCCCAATAATTTGCCAATCTATTGGGAGATCCCTTATCCTTTAGAAATACCCCACATGAAGAAAAAAAAATAATCAAATTTTCTGCTAGATCCCTTATTTCCCTGGGATTGTAGTTCAATTGGTCAGAGCACCGCCCTGTCAAGGCGGAAGCTGCGGGTTCGAGCCCCGCCAGTCCCGACGGCTCCAATATCCAATAACTGCATCAATTCATTTTTCCCTTTACTATGAACTAGTAAAGGGTGTCGGGGGGCATACTTTCATTTCCATGTCGCTTTTATTGTTTGTTTATGTTTCGGTTTGTAACTATGTGACTCATCGAAATAGAAAGGCAATCTGATGATCCTTCATCAGATAATTGTACAAGGAAGGCACAAGGTAGGTGAAAAAAAAAAATAAGGAAATGGATAATAACTAAAAGAATTTTGGATTGAGTCAGGAATCCTAATTTGGATTGGTATGGATAAAAGAATTTCCTATGTTATACTATTCAAGTCTCGACGACGAATTGATTTAATAGAGCAGATATTGTTATTCATGATATTGATCCGATTCAATAGCATCGAGCGGTAATTCAGTCATTGAATTTACAGACGAAAGATTTTTCATCTCTAGGGGATTAAATCCCGAGTTATTACGAAGTAAAAAACCGATGAGATTATGGAAGTAAATATTCTTGCATTTATTGCTACTGCATTATTCATTCTAGTTCCTACCGCTTTTCTACTTATCATTTACGTAAAAACAGTCAGTCAAAATGATTAATTCAATTGAATTTTCAAATTAATTTGAATGAAACGTTCCTTCTGAGTTCTTATCAAGAATTTGCTAAGTCAAATTAAAAGGATTCCAATTTTTCGTTTTAACTTAACTGAAATGAGCGGACTAGAATCGGCACTATTCTAAGTATTCTAAGAGATAGTATCTATGGTAAGAAAGAAATAGATGAATCTTTCTTACCATACATACTATCTATCTTTTAGTCTATAAACTCTTAGTCTATCTAGAATATTCTTTTCATATTTCTATGTATATGAATTCCATATATTGTATGGAATTGACATAACACCCAATTTGCTATATCTATTTGTTCCGATCAATCTGAAATAATCTTAGGATTCGAATTCCTTTACTTTGCCTAAATAAGCTTTGACTAAATAAGTAAGAGGAAACCTAACCTATTTTTAACGCCCGAAACATGATATGAAATAAGTCGATAAAGCATAAATAGACTTTCTAAAATTAGAAACCAGGCGGAAAATGTCCAATACGTAACTCGCCCAAGGCAAGATCTTATTGTTGCATAGTCTTTCGTTAGACAACCACTATCTCTATCTCATTTCTCATAGAAAATGCGTATACACTTACCAAAACGACTTTTTCGTTGAACAGTAAAGAGAGAAAGAAATCAAAATAAAGGGTCCGGTCTTCCTACGTATCTATCTAGAAAGATAGTAAGAGCCCATTCCATTGATTGCAATAGCAAATTTCGAAAGAATTTTTGGTTGTAATAAATTTATAACCCTCTTAATCCCTTTCTTGTCGAAATAGAAACCCAGGAGTCGATGTAATATCTCTTTGATTGAAAGAGTATGATATGATTCATATCGTAGATTACTCTATTGGACTGCAACGTTATTCGAAATCGAGAGATTTTTATTTGAAATAGTTCAAAGCGTGTCGCATAACGATCTATAAAACAATTGATACGGTTTGACTCCTCAACTCAATTAAATTAGTAGTACTTCTAGAGTCCACTTCTTCCCCACACTACGAGTGAAAGGGAAAATGTAAACACTACCATTAAAGCAGCCCAAGCGAGACTTACTATATCCATGTGAATTATGTCCCCTATCTCTATAAATACGTATAAATACGAAGGAATTATTCCATTATTTCTTACTAATAATAGTGGAATCAATGGCGGAGAGTCAAAAAAGGATTCTGACCGAACACCGTTGATAAACCAATCCAATAAAATAAATCAATTATTATTTCGAATCTGGAAAGATTAAACACAAGAACAAAATACGTAGTAACATCCCAAAGAAATGGCAACATGAAACAATTAACAATAAGAATAATTAAGGCCTATTCTTTTTTTATTTTGTTGACCTTGAGAAATCAAAATCAAAAAGGAGAAATCACTAAAAAAGAGAAATCACTATCTATTATAGACCTCTATTTCTACATTTGATAGAATTGGTACCCCTTTTCCCAATTATCGCTGTGAAACAGGGAGTTTTCCTAGGGGTTGCCGAAAAGAAATTCTGTCTTTTTCCTCCTTTTTCTAGAAAGGTCAATTATCCATTTAATCTAATATTGATTAGATACCTGAACGCTCAAAGATTCTCGCGAGTCCGTAAAGAAACTTCCGCCCCTTTCCAAAACTATTAATTGAATCAGATTGGAGAGCTTGATAGTAAATCTGATTCAATTAAATTAATAGTCATTAGACACTCCCTTAGAAATAGAAGCAGTCGTAAAGTCTTGATAGCCCCTCTACCTAATATTTCCTTGAATCCTAGATGCGAAAGAGGATTCACAAGTTTTTTTTTTAGAAAACCTTTAGACCACATGCTTAGAATTCTTAACAGTTTGTTTTCTCTGCTTCTACTAGGGAAGAATTCTGCGAGTTAGATCAGCAGAACAGAAGAGAAGAAGAGAGTTCGAGTTTTTTGTTGATCAGGCGACACCCGGATTTGAACTGGGGAAAAAGGATTTGCAGTCCCCCGCCTTACCACTCGGCCATGCCGCCAAAATGATCCAAAATGGAGGAAAATTTTCCCGGATTACTTAATTTTTATTGTACTTGGCATTTTGACTCCCGTTTATTTTCCTTAAAACTTTTCCTAACAGAAACACCCCTTTAGTTTTGGATTTGATCCATCCCCTGATTGATTGGATCGTATCTGAAACTCTACAATGCTAAAAACATTCTCTCGCTTTTCTATTAAAAAAAAAATGTGAATTTTCAGTCGACAAATTTGAACCATTAACTATTGAATTCATGAACGATTCTGCGATTTGAATCTTAAATTGTGTTTTCCTAATGACATAAGAAAATAAAAATTGAGACAGAACTAATCAGTATTGATTTTTTTCAACCACAAAATACTTCTCAATTTCAATTATAACAAAATATATGAGTATATGTAAACCCCAGAACATAAATTGTTACACATATATCTATTTTTAGATATGTTGTCGATAGGGAATTATCATCAAATTTTCTTACTTCACTTCAATTTTGGATTGAATAGAACTTTTGATAAAGCACGACCTCGGCTGTCCCGAATAGAACCGGCAATAAAAGAGAAGTCGGATATTCTAACTATCTGCATACTTGTTTAATAAATGCACCCCTTGTTATACACTTCAAATCATATTGTACTCAAAAAAAAATCAGTTGAAAGTACAAATATCTCTCTTCTCTGCGAATCATTTTTTTTTTGAACAACGAAATCTCTAACATACCATAAAGGCGGTTAAGTGCTAAAAAATGGATTCTATATTGTTTCTCATTTTTGTGTCTTTGTCTTTATCTCCCCAATACCGAATCCTTTGATTTTTTTATCAAATTCAAATATGTAACCAAATATGTAATATTATATCAAATATATAATATCATAATAATGGTATAATTAAAATCATTTGATTTTTGTTTTGCTATTCGATAGCAAATCCTATGACTTTAATAAGTCTAAGTGACAGAATTCTGTTTCTAGGACTGTTTTCTAAATTTCTTTCCATTTAGATCTATTGCAACTTCCAATTTATCTCTGTATTCCTTCGTTTATACGTAGTTCATACATTTTAGTCCAAATATGGAGTTGGGTAAAATTTAATGTAATTCAGTAAAAAAAATCGAAATTCCCTCAGTGCTAGATCGTCGATCTAATTCAATGAAGAATGTACTTACTAAGTGGGATTTTTTTATAAATAGGAAATTCAAAATGCTCGGGGATGTAAATG